TATCTTTATCAACATTAGAAAAAATACCTTTTTATCAGCTAGACAATCGTTGGATTGTTATCAACAAACAAAAAAGTAATAATTTAAACAACGAATTTAGAAATAGAATTGAAGCTCTAGACAACAAGTCTTTTTTTCTGGATAGAATCGAAACAAGAACTAGGTTGTGTAATAATGATACTGAAAAAGAATATTTGCCTATAATGTATGATCCTTTCTTGAACGGGCCATATCGCGGAACAATTAAAAAAAGGTTTTCACTTTCAATCATAACTTCTATAGAAAATTTCAAAAAGAGAGTTGGGATGAATAGGATTCATAGTATTCTTCTTCCGTTTCCGTATACAGATTCCCAAGAATTAATCAATGAAATTATAAAAAAAGATATTGGAATAAAAGAAATCAGTAAAAAACCCCCCCGCTGGTCATACAAATTAATCACCGAATTGGAACAACAATCGGGAGAAGATCAAGAAGACGTGCCCTTGGATCATCAAATTCGATCAAGAAAAGCTAAGCGTGTGGTCATTTTTACTGATAACAAGCAAGATACCGACCCTAATACAACGAATACCGAAATTTCGGATCAAACAGACGAACTAGCTTTGATACGTTATTCACAACAATCTGATTTTCGACGAGGCATAATCAAGGGTTCTATACGTGCTCAAAGGCGTAAAATAGTTATTTGGGAGTTGTTTCAAGCAAATGTGCACTCCCCACTTTTTTTGGACAGGATCAAAAAATACCCCCCTTTTTCTTTTGATATCTTCGAACTAACGAAACCCCTTTTTAGAAATTGGATAAAGGGCGTAGCAGAGGTCCAAATTGGGGAGTATGCAACAGAGCAGACAAAAAGAAAAGAGAAGAAAAGAAAAGAAATAGTACAGATAGAAATAGCAGAAGCCTGGGATACCATTCCCTTTGCACAAGGAATAAGAGGTTACATGTTAATAACTCAATCAATTCTTAGAAAATATTTGATATTGCCTTCGTTGATAATAGCCAAAAATATTGGACGTATGTTATTATTTCAACTTCCAGAATGGTTTGAGGATTTACAGGAATGGAATAGAGAAATGCATGTTAAATGTACCTATAATGGTGTTCAATTATCAGAAACAGAATTTCCGCAAAATTGGGTAACAGACGGTATTCAGATTAAAATTCTATTTCCTTTCCATCTGAAACCTTGGCAGAGATCTAACTCTCCTAGAGATCTAATGAAAAAAAAAAAGCAAAAATCTGATTTTTGTTTTTTGACAGTTTGGGGAATGGAAGCTGAACTTCCTTTTGGTTCTCCTAGAAAGCTCCCCTCATTTTTTGAACCCATTATTAAGGAGCTCAATAAAAAAATTGAAAAATTTAAAAAGAAATATTTTCTAGCTCTAAAGATTTTTAAAAGAAAAACAAAATTACTTCTAAAAGTTTTAAAAGAAATAAAAAAATGGATTATGAAAAATGTTATATTTATAAAAAAACGAATAAAAGAACTTAATACAATTCTATTATTTAGGTTTAGATTAAGAGAAGTATATGAATCGAATAAAACTAAAAAAGAAAAAGATTTTCTGATCAGAAATCAAATAATTGATGAATCGTTTAGTCAGATTCAATCTCCGGCTTGGTTAAAATCTTCACTGACAAAAAAAAAAATGAAAGATCTGACTAATAGAATCAATATAATTCGAAATCAAATAGAAAGAATTACAAAAGAGAAAAAAAAAAAAACTCCATCAATAAATATTAGTCTTAACAAAAGAAGTTATAATCCTAAAAAATTAGAGTCACCAAAAAAAATTTGGCAAATATTAAAAAGAAGAAATGCTCGATTAACCTATAAATTCCATTTTTTTATAAAATTTTTCATTGAAAAAATATACATAGATATTTGTTTATCTATCATTAATATTCCCCTAATCAATACACAACTTTTTCTTGAATCAACAAAAAAAATTATTGATCAATACATTTATGAACCAAATCAAGAAAAAACTAATAAAAAAAATCCAAATACAAGTCGTTTTATTTCGACTATAAAAAAGTCACTTGATATTGTTAGTAAAAAAAATTCACATATTTTTAGTGATTTATCCTGCTTGTCACAAGCATATGTATTTTATAGGTTATCTCAAGCCCAAGTTAGAAGAAGTTTGTATAAATTACAATCTGTTCTTCAATATCAGGGAACATCTTTATTTCTTAAGACTGAAATAAAGGATTCTTTTGGAACACAAGGAATATTTCAGACCGAATTAGGGCATAAAAAACCTCATCATTCGAATGACTGGAAAAAATGGTTAAGAGGACATTATCAATATGATTTATCTCAGATTAGATGGTCTAGATTAATACCACAAAGATGGCGGAATAAAATTAGAATTAATAAACGTTGTATGACTATGACTAAAAAAAAAAAAATTTATAAATGGGAGTCATATGAGAAAGACCAATTAAAATTTTACAGAAAAGAAAATATTTCTGAAGTACATTCATTATTGAATGAAAAAGAAAAATTTCCAAAATACAATAGATATGACCTTTTATCATATAAATCCCTTAATTTTGAAAAAAAAAAGGCCTCTTCTATTTATAGGTATGGATTACGATTGGAAATAAATAAGAACCAAGAGCTTTTTTACAATTCTACCATACATAAAGACAACTTTTTTAATATCCTGGAGAGTACTCTTATCAATAGTTATCTAGGAAAAGGCAGTTTTTTATATATCGAAAAAAATGCAGATAGAAAATATTTTGATTGGAAAATCTTAAAATTTTATCTTAAAAAAAAAGCTGATCTTGAAACCTGGATACAAATCGATACCAAGATTAACCAAAGTACTAATAATTACCAAATAGTTGATAAATTTGATAAAAAAGATCTTTTTTATCTTACGATTCATCAAGATAAAAAAAAAAATATCAAAAGGGTATTTTTTGATTGGATGGGAATGAATGAAGAAATACTAAACCGTCCAATACCAAATTTGGAACTTTGGTTATTCCCAGAATTTTTACAACTATATAATGTATATAAAATAAAACCGTGGATTATACGAAGCAAATTTCTTTTTTTAAATTCGAATAAAAATGAAAATTTTGGGGCAAGTACGAATGAAAACACCAATGAAAAACAAAAAAGGAATTTTTTGATTCGATGGTATAAAAAAATAAAGAATAAAAATAAAGAAGAACCCGTAGGACAAGGCAATCTTGGACTATCAAACCAACAAAAGGGTATTGAAGAAAATGATGCGGAATCAAACAGTAAAAAGAAAAAACAATACAAAAGTAAAACGGAAGCAGAAATGGATCTCTTCCTGAAACGTTATTTGCTTTTTCAATTGAGATGGGACGATTCTTTGAATCAAAGAATAATCAATAATATCAAGGTATATTGTCTCCTGCTTAGACTGAATAATCCAAGAAAAATTACTATATCCTCGATTCAACGGGGAGAACTCTGTTTGGATATAATATTGATTGAACACAATTTAACTTTTCCAGAATTGATGAAAAAGGGACTTTTTATTATCGAACCCACTCGTCTGTCTGTAAAAAATGATGGACAATTTATTATGTATCAAACCATAGGTATTTCCTTGGTTCATAAAAGTAAATACAAAACAAGTAATCAAAGATACCACGAACAAGGATATATTGATAAGACTCATTTTAATGAGTCCATTTCAGAATATCAAAAAATAAATAGAGATAAAAATGATTTTTATTTGCTTGTTCCTGAAAATATTTTATCATCTAGACGTCGTAGAGAGTTGAGAATTCTCATTTGTTTCAATTCAAAAAGTGGTAAGGGTGCGGATAGAAATCCAGTATGTTATAACAAGAACTGGACAAAAAATATTAGAGATAAAAATGAATTAATTCAATTCAAGTTTTTTCTTTGGCCTAATTATCGATTAGAAGATTTAGCTTGTATTAATCGTTATTGGTTTAATACCAATAACGGCAGTCGTTTTAATATGTTAAGGATACATATGTATCCGCGGTTAAAAACTTACATTTTTCTTTTACCATAGAAGATATATCAAAGCAAACAGTGCCCCCGTGTTATATTCCAATGATAATAATTAATAATGTATCAATTAGATTTAGTGAATTAACAAAATCTTTAATCTAGTAAATCGGGGTGAGGTTAAATTTGTTCACTTTTTTGAATTCAAAAATAAAATATATGCGTCATACTTCTAAATAAAAATAATTGATAAAATTTGGAATCCATAAATATAAATAAAGAAATTTAGATTATTGTATATATCTATATCGCATTAAAATAAAATGACTAGCATTATTATTACTGATCATTAAAATATATATCTCTAATCTAAAAAGGGGCGGATAAATTTATGGTAAAAAATTCATTCATTTCAATTATTTCTCAAGAAGAAAACAAAGGGTCAGTTGAATTTCAAGTATTCAGTTTTACCAATAAGATACGAAAACTTACTTCTCATTTAGAATTACACAAAAAGGACTATTTATCTCAGAGGGGGTTGCGAAAAATTTTGGGAAAACGTCAACGACTACTGGCTTATTTGTCAAAAAAAAATAAAGTACGTTATAAAGAATTAATTGATCAGTTGGATATTCGAGAAAGAAAAACTCGTTAATTTGCGGAATCTTGGTATTTTTTTCATTCATTTCAATTTTGATAAACTTCCTTTCACTTTCAGCAATTCATGGAAGAATGAATCGATAAAAAACTTATGACTGCGCCAGTTACAAGAAAAGACCTCATGATAGTAAATATGGGTCCTCAGCACCCATCAATGCATGGTGTTCTTCGACTCATCGTTACTCTAGATGGTGAAGATGTTATTGACTGTGAACCAATATTGGGTTATTTACATAGAGGGATGGAGAAAATTGCGGAAAACCGAACAATTATACAATATTTGCCTTATGTAACACGTTGGGATTATTTAGCTACTATGTTCACAGAAGCAATAACTGTGAATGGACCCGAACAGTTAGGAAATATTCAAGTACCTAAAAGAGCTAGCTATATCAGAGTCATTATGTTGGAGTTGAGTCGTATAGCTTCTCATTTGTTATGGCTAGGCCCTTTTATGGCAGATATTGGGGCACAGACCCCCTTCTTCTATATTTTTCGGGAAAGAGAATTAATATATGACCTATTCGAAGCTGCTACTGGTATGCGAATGATGCATAATTATTTTCGTATTGGAGGAGTAACTGCTGATCTACCTTATGGCTGGATAGATAAATGTTTGGATTTTTGCGATTACTTTTTAACAAGGGTTACTGAATATCAAAAGCTTATTACACGGAATCCTATATTTTTAGAACGTGTTGAAGGCGTAGGCATTATTGGTGGAGAAGAAGCAATAAATTGGGGTTTATCAGGACCAATACTACGAGCTTCCGGAATACAATGGGATCTTCGTAAAGTTGATCGCTATGAGTGTTACGACGAATTAGATTGGAAGGTTCAATGGCAAAAAGAGGGGGATTCATTAGCTCGTTATTTAGTACGAATCGGTGAAATGACAGAATCGATAAAAATTATTCAGCAGGCTCTGGAAGGAATCCCAGGGGGTCCCTATGAAAATTTAGAAACCCGGCGTTTTGTTAGAGTAAAAGATCCCGAATGGAATGATTTTGAATATCGATTTATTGGTAAAAAACCTTCTCCGACTTTTGAATTATCGAAACAAGAACTTTATGTGAGAGTCGAAGCCCCAAAAGGAGAATTGGGAATTTTTTTGATAGGAGATCAGACTGTTTTTCCTTGGAGATGGAAAATCCGACCGCCGGGTTTTATCAATTTGCAAATTCTTCCTCATTTAGTTAAAAGAATGAAATTGGCTGATATTATGACAATACTAGGTAGCATAGATATCATTATGGGAGAAGTTGATCGTTGAAATGATAATTGATACAACAGAAATAAAAGCTATCAATTCCTTTTCCAGATTGGAATCCTTAAAAGAACACTACGGAATCATATGGATCCTTGTCTCTATTTTAGCTCTTGTATTAGGAATTATAATTGGCGTACTAGTAATTGTTTGGTTAGAAAGAGAAATTTCTGCGGGGATACAACAACGTATTGGTCCTGAGTATGCCGGACCCTTGGGAATCCTTCAAGCCCTAGCAGATGGTACAAAACTACTTTTCAAAGAGAATATTCTTACATCTAGAGGAGATGCTGGTTTGTTTAGTATTGGACCATCTATAGCAGTCATATCCATTTTACTCAGTTTTTCAGTAATTCCTTTTAGCTATAACCTTGTTCTAACCGATCTTAGTATTGGTGTTTTTTTATGGATTGCTATTTCAAGTATTGCTCCCCTTGGACTTCTTATGTCAGGATATGGATCAAACAATAAATATTCCTTTTTAGGTGGTTTACGGGCTGCTGCCCAATCAATTAGTTATGAAATACCATTAACTCTATGTGTATTATCAATATCTCTACGTGTGATTCGGTGAGCCGTAAAAAATCCCCAAATTTCTTTACTTTCTCGGAAGAAAGTTTAATAAATTAAATTTTTCATTTTTTGATTCATCATTTGAATTGATAAATTAAACCAGATAGTTATATGAGTGAAAGAAAACGGCATGTAAATTTGCAGTAAAGTAAAAAAATAAGGGTTTGAATCTCATTTCCTATGTACAAGAATTAAGTAAAAGTAGTAGAGACGGTTTACCCCAAGAATGGTTGATTAGTCATCATGACTTGAAGCGGGTTCAAAAGATCAACCATATGGAGTTTTTAATATCTATTACTATAAATGTATTACCATAATGCAAGGTTGAGCAAAAACGGGTGGATGGTTAGGAAGACCAAGATACACAAAGGATTCGTAATGGAGTTTATAGGAGTTATCCAGGAGGATATTTCTGTACAGAAAGGGAATTTGAGTTGGGACTTTAAATTAGTAGAAATGATAAAGAAGTACTCCCCACGATTCCGATCCAGAGTATGTTCCTATCCACTGATTAAATAAATAACTATCATATCAAGAACGAAGTAATCTTTTACTTTGGTTAAAGTCCCCTTTTCTGAGAAAGAAGAATAGGAACGAAATAAAAGAGAAAGAAAAGAATGGAATTGAAAAAAAAAAAGAAATCTTTTTTTCCTGGATACATATTTGTATTTAATTTAAATAAAATTGTATTTAATTTAAATAAAAAGATAGATTATAGATTGTTGTCATGATTTATGAACACTAATATCGTGTCTAATTCTTTTTTTTTTTTCGTAATCAAAAAATAGGTTGAAATATCTATGTGATATTTTTACAACAAAGTTTTTTATTCAAGGATTCATTAATCAACAAAGAAAAATAAAAATTCTTTAAAGGATAAGATAAATTCAGAAGCACTATTTTATTTATTAAAATATAGCAGACAGAATTCCATTGGTTTAATTCGGAACCTTAGGTAGGGTGTCTATCCTATCTATCAAATATCAAGATTCCAAAATAGCGAAGGTTCTTTAGATTTATT